GCCAACGTAGCTTAACTAAAGCATAACACTGAAGATGTTAAGATGAGCCCTAGAAAGCTCCGTAAGCACAAAAGCTTGGTCCTGACTTTACTGTCAGCTTTGGTTAAATTTATACATGCAAGTATCCGCATCCCTGTGAGAATGCCCTACATATTCCCCGCACGCGGAAAAAAGGAGCAGGTATTAGGCACGACCCTACATTCAGCCCAAAACGCCTTGCTTAGCCACACCCTCAAGGGAATTCAGCAGTAATAGACATTAAGCTATAAGTGTAAGCTTGACTTAGTTAAAACCAAAAGGGCCGGTTAAACTCGTGCCAGCCACCGCGGTTATACGAGAGGCCCAAGTTGACAAATACCGGCGTAAAATGTGGTTATTACAGTATTTCACTAAAGCCAAACATCTTCAAAGCTGTTATATGCTCTCGAAGAGAGGAAGTTCATTCACGAAAGTGGCTTTAAGCTTTATGTACCACGAAAGCTAGGGAACAAACTGGGATTAGATACCCCACTATGCCTAGCCCTAAACAAAGGTGAAAATATTACACCTGTCGCTTGCCCGGGAACTACGAGCCCCGGCTTAAAACCCAAAGGACTTGGCGGTGCTTTAGACCCCCCTAGAGGAGCCTGTTCTAGAACCGATAATCCCCGTTAAACCTCACCCTCTCTTGTTTTTACCGCCTATATACCGCCGTCGTCAGCTCACCCTGTGAAGGCTAGAAAGTGAGCACAATTGGTAGCACCTAAAACGCCAGGTCGAGGTGTAGCGTATGAGAGGGGAAGAAATGGGCTACATTCACTGAACCAGTGTACTACGGACAATAGATTGAAAATTCCATCCAAAGGAGGATTTAGCAGTAAGGGGTAAAATAGAGTGTTCCCCTGAAACTGGCCCTGAAGCGCGCACACACCGCCCGTCACTCTCCCCAAAACTGAAACAAATAATAAGTAAAACAAACACAGAACAAAGGGGAGGCAAGTCGTAACATGGTAAGTGTACCGGAAGGTGCACTTGGACAAACCAGAGCATAGCTAAAATAGTATAGCATCTCCCTTACACCGAGAAGATACCTGTGCAAATCAGGTTGCGCTGATCTAGTTTCCCAACAGCCAGCCCTACCACAAAACACAACAAACAACATTAATAACCCCAAAGACACTATTAACAAAAGATCAAACCATTTTTCCCCCCCAGTATGGGAGACAGAAAAGGGAAATAGGAGCTATAGAGAAAGTACCGCAAGGGAAAGCTGAAAGAGAAATGAAACAACCCAGTTAAGAATTAAAAAGTAGGCATATTTCCCCGTACCTTTTGCATCATGATCTAGTCAGTAGTATTCAAGCAAAATGCATTTTAGTTTGAAACCCCGAAACTCGGCGAGCTACTCCAAGACAGCTTATTATAGAGCAAACCCGTCTCTGTTGCAAAAGAGTGGGAAGATCTTTGAGTAGAGGTGACAGACCTACCGAGCCCAGTTATAGCTGGTTGCCTATAAAATGGATAGAAGTTCAGCCCCTTTAATTTTTTATTCCAACCAGGCTAGACCATGAAAGAGACAATAAGAAATCAAGAGAGTTATTCAGAGGGGGGACAGCCCCTTTGAAAAAAGACACAACTTTATTAGAAGGTTAAAGATCAAAACATCCTAAAGCAACCTACCTTGGTGGGCCTAAAAGCAGCCACCCTTGAAGAAAGCGTTAAAGCTCAAGTACTATGCTTCTTATAATTATGACAACTACATCTTAAACCCCTCAAAAATAATAGGCCATTCCATGCCTTCATGGAAAAGATACTGCTAGAATGAGTAATAAGAGGAGCAAGACCCTCTCCTGGCATCTGTGTAAATCAGAACGAACCTGCACTGAAAATTAACGTCCCCCACCAGAGAGGGGCCTGGGTTATACCACAATAAACAAGCAAACTTCCCAGAATGACAACAACGTTACCCCCACACAGGTGTGCCTAAGGAAAGACTAAAAGAAAAAGAAGGAACTCGGCAAACACTAGCCTCGCCTGTTTACCAAAAACATCGCCTCTTGCACCACAAAGTATAAGAGGTCCCGCCTGCCCTGTGACTTATTAGTTTAACGGCCGCGGTATTTTGACCGTGCGAAGGTAGCGTAATCACTTGTCTTTTAAATGGAGACCTGTATGAATGGCATGACGAGGGCTAAGCTGTCTCCTTTTTCTAGTCAATGAAATTAATCTCCCCGTGCAGAAGCGGGGATGAAAGCATAAGACGAGAAGACCCTATGGAGCTTTAGACAAAAGGTAGAACACGTTAAAACAGCTGGAACAACAGAACTAATCAAGTGATTTTTACCCTTATGTCTTTGGTTGGGGCGACCACGGAGGAACAAAAAGCCTCCGCGTGGAATGGGAACTCCCCCCTCAAAGCTAGAGCGACAGCTCCGATAAACAGAACTTCTGACCAACAAGACCCGGCAAAGCCGATCAACGGACCAAGTTACCCTAGGGATAACAGCGCAATCCCCTTTTAGAGCCCATATCGACAAGGGGGTTTACGACCTCGATGTTGGATCAGGACATCCTAATGGTGCAGCCGCTATTAAGGGTTCGTTTGTTCAACGATTAAAGTCCTACGTGATCTGAGTTCAGACCGGAGTAATCCAGGTCAGTTTCTATCTATGAAGTGCTCTTTTCTAGTACGAAAGGACCGAAAAGAGAAGGCCAATGCTAACAGTATGCCTTTCTCCTACCTATTGAAAACAGCTAAAATAGGTAAAGGGGCATGCCCCTACTGCCAAAGAAAAAGGCAAGTTGAAGTGGCAGAGCCCGGAAGTAATGCAAAAGGCCTAAGCCCTTTGAACAGAGGTTCAAGTCCTCTCTTTAACTATGATAACTATTATTTTAACACATGTTCTCAACCCTCTTGCATACATTGTTCCAGTATTACTAGCTGTTGCTTTTTTAACCCTCCTTGAACGAAAAGTACTAGGCTATATGCAACTACGAAAAGGCCCAAATGTTGTAGGCCCTTATGGACTACTGCAGCCAATTGCAGATGGAGTAAAACTATTTATTAAAGAGCCTGTACGACCCTCAACAGCTTCCCCTCTTCTATTTCTTTTGGCCCCCGTTCTTGCCCTGACCCTTGCCTTGACTCTCTGAGCCCCAATACCCCTACCCCACCCGGTAACAGACCTAAATCTAAGCATTCTTTTCATTTTAGCACTATCAAGCCTTGCAGTCTACTCTATTTTAGGGTCAGGATGAGCTTCAAATTCAAAATATGCCCTAATTGGAGCACTCCGTGCTGTTGCCCAAACAATTTCCTACGAAGTAAGCCTTGGCCTAATTCTTCTAAGCGCTATTATTTTTACAGGGGGATTTACCCTGCAAACATTTAGTGTAGCCCAGGAGAGCATCTGACTACTATTTCCAGCATGACCCCTTGCTGCAATATGGTACATTTCAACCCTTGCAGAAACAAACCGAGCCCCCTTTGATTTGACAGAGGGAGAATCAGAGCTTGTTTCTGGATTTAATGTAGAATATGCAGGAGGCCCCTTTGCACTATTTTTCCTTGCAGAATATGCTAATATTCTCCTTATAAACACTTTATCTGCCACACTATTTTTAGGTGCTTCCCACTTTCCTCACTTCCCAGAGATTACATCCATTAATTTAATAACCAAAGCAGCCTTATTGTCAATCCTTTTCCTGTGAGTCCGGGCATCCTACCCCCGATTTCGATATGACCAATTAATACACCTTATTTGAAAGAACTTCCTACCATTAACCTTGGCCTTAGTTATTTGGCACCTCTCCCTCCCCCTTGCACTTGCTGGGCTCCCGCCTCAGACTTAGAACGGAGTCGTGCCTGAAATAAAGGACCACTTTGATAGAGTGAATCATGGGGGTTAAAATCCCCCCGACTCCTTAGAAAGAAGGGACTCGAACCCTGCCTGGAGAGATCAAAACTCTCAGTGCTTCCACTACACCACTTCCTAGTAAAGTCAGCTAAATAAGCTTTTGGGCCCATACCCCAAATATGTTGGTTAAACTCCTTCCTTTACTAATGAACCCTTACATCATAGTATTTCTTTTTTCCTGCCTTTTTCTAGGAACTACAATCACACTTTCCAGCTCTCACTGATTACTTGCATGGATAGGCCTAGAAATCAATACACTAGCTATTATTCCACTGATAGCCCACAACCACCACCCCCGAGCAACTGAAGCAGCTACAAAATATTTCCTTACACAAGCAACAGCTGCTGCCACCCTGCTATTTGCTAGCGTTACAAATGCTTGACTGGCAGGCCAATGAGACATCAAACTCATGACCCACCCAGTTCCTACAACAATAATCTTACTAGCCCTATCATTGAAGATTGGCCTTGCCCCTCTACACACTTGGCTTCCTGAGGTTCTTCAAGGCCTAGACTTGACTACAGGACTTGTTTTATCCACATGGCAAAAACTCGCACCTTTTGGCTTACTTGTTCAAATTCCTACATATAATCAAGACCTCCTCATCCTAATGGGACTTGCCTCAACATTAATTGGAGGATGAGGCGGCCTGAACCAAACACAACTACGAAAAATTCTTGCATACTCTTCAATTGCACACCTGGGCTGGATACTTATTGTCATCCAATTTTCCCCTTCCTTAACAATCCTTGCACTAATTACATATATTCTTATGACAACTTCTACCTTTCTTATTTTTAAATTTAATAACTCAAAGAACATTAACTCTCTTGCAACTTCATGATCAAAAGCCCCAGTTATTACGGCCATGACCCCTTTTCTTCTTCTCTCATTAGGAGGCCTTCCTCCAATAACAGGGTTCCTGCCTAAATGACTTATTCTTCAAGAACTAACTAAACAACAACTCCCTATAACAGCAGTACTAGCTGCCATAACAGCACTACTCAGCTTATACTTCTACCTTCGGCTGTCTTATGCTATAACTCTAACAGTTTCACCAAACAACCTGGCAGGAACCACACTATGACGCCTCCCCTCACCACAGCCCTCCATATTGCTCTCAGCTGCCACTATTTGTACACTACTCCTTTTACCCCTTGCCCCAGCAATTTCAGCCCTCCTTACCCTTTAAAAGAGGCTTAGGTTAACACCAGACCAAGGGCCTTCAAAGCCTTAAGTGAGGGTGAAAATCCCCCAGCCCCTGCATAAGACTTGCAGGACACTAACCCACATCTTCTGCATGCAAAACAGACACTTTAATTAAGCTAAAGCCTTTCTAGACGGGAAGGCCTCGATCCTACAAAGACTTAGTTAACAGCTAAGTGCCCAAACCAGCGAGCATCCGTCTACTTTCCCCCGCCTACCGGGCAAAAAGGCGGGGGAAAGCCCCGGCAGGTCTTACTCTGCTACTTAAGATTTGCAATCTAATATGTCGAACACCTCAAGGCTTGGTAAAAAGAGGACTTAAACCTCTGTCCATGGGGCTACAATCCACCGCTTGGGCACTCAGCCATTTTACCTGTGGCAATCACACGATGATTCTTTTCAACTAATCACAAAGATATTGGCACCCTTTACCTTATTTTCGGTGCTTGAGCTGGAATGGTAGGCACAGCTTTAAGCCTTCTTATTCGAGCTGAACTAAGTCAACCAGGAGCTCTTCTTGGCGATGACCAAATCTACAATGTTATTGTTACTGCACATGCCTTTGTAATAATCTTCTTTATAGTAATGCCAATTATGATTGGAGGGTTTGGGAACTGACTCATCCCACTAATGATTGGTGCACCTGACATGGCCTTCCCTCGAATGAATAATATGAGCTTTTGACTTCTCCCACCTTCTTTCCTTCTCCTTTTGGCATCTTCAGGGGTAGAAGCAGGGGCTGGAACGGGGTGGACAGTATACCCCCCACTAGCCGGAAATCTAGCACATGCTGGAGCTTCTGTAGATTTAACAATCTTCTCCCTTCATCTGGCCGGTATTTCATCAATTCTAGGGGCTATCAACTTTATCACAACTATTTTAAATATAAAACCCCCTGCAATTTCACAGTACCAAACACCTCTGTTTGTTTGAGCTGTACTAATTACTGCTGTCCTTCTATTATTATCTCTCCCTGTACTTGCTGCTGGCATTACAATACTTCTTACAGACCGCAACCTCAACACAACCTTTTTTGACCCTTCTGGGGGAGGAGACCCAATCCTTTACCAGCATCTATTCTGATTTTTTGGTCACCCTGAGGTATATATTCTAATCCTTCCAGGCTTTGGAATAATTTCTCACATTGTTGCCTACTATGCTGGTAAAAAAGAGCCATTTGGTTACATGGGAATAGTATGAGCAATGATGGCCATCGGACTACTAGGGTTCATTGTATGAGCCCACCACATGTTTACAGTAGGGATGGATGTAGACACACGAGCATACTTTACCTCTGCAACAATGATTATTGCAATTCCCACAGGAGTAAAAGTCTTTAGCTGACTTGCCACCCTTCATGGGGGGGTAATTAAATGAGAGACACCTCTACTCTGATCCCTAGGATTTATTTTTCTATTTACAGTAGGAGGACTAACAGGAATTGTTCTAGCCAACTCATCCCTAGACATTATACTACACGACACCTATTATGTAGTAGCCCACTTCCACTATGTATTGTCCATGGGAGCAGTATTTGCTATTATGGCAGGCTTTGTACACTGGTTCCCCCTCCTTACAGGCTACACCCTTCACAACACATGGTCCAAAGCCCACTTTGGTGTTATATTTGTAGGTGTAAACTTAACTTTCTTCCCACAACACTTCCTAGGTCTTGCAGGAATGCCTCGACGATACTCTGACTACCCAGATGCTTACACACTATGAAACACTGTATCATCCCTAGGGTCCCTCGTCTCCTTAACTGCTGTAATTATATTCTTATTTATTATCTGAGAAGCATTTGCTGCTAAACGAGTAGTTTCAAGTGTAGAACTTACTGCAACAAACATTGAGTGACTGCATGGCTGCCCCCCTCCCTACCACACCTTTGAAGAGCCAGCTTTTGTTCAAATTCAACAAGCCCCCTAACGAGAAAGGGAGGACTCGAACCCCCGTAAACTGGTTTCAAGCCAGTCACATAACCCCTCTGTCACTTTCTTAATAAGATACTAGTATAGGTGTCAATACACTGCTTTGTCAGGGCAGAATCGTGGGTTAAACCCCCACGTATCTTATTATGGCCCACCCCTCACAACTAGGATTCCAAGATGCAGCATCACCCGTGATAGAAGAACTTCTTCACTTTCACGACCACGCTTTAATAATTGTCTTTCTTATTAGCACCCTTGTTCTTTACATTATTGTGGCAATAGTGACAACTCGCTTGACAAATATGTACATCCTCGACTCACAAGAAATTGAAATTATCTGAACAATTCTCCCTGCTATTATTCTTATTCTTATTGCCCTCCCTTCGCTCCGAATCCTCTACCTAATGGATGAAATTAATAACCCCCACCTAACAGTCAAAGCAATCGGACATCAATGATACTGAAGTTACGAGTACACTGACTACCAAGAAGTTGCTTTTGATTCATATATAGTTCCAACTCAAGATTTAGCCCCCGGGCAATTTCGGCTACTAGAAGTCGACCACCGGATAGTAGTACCAACAGAAGCCCCCGTCCGAATCCTAGTCACAGCAGAAGACGTCCTTCACTCATGAGCTGTTCCAGCCCTGGGTGTAAAAATGGATGCAGTCCCAGGACGTTTAAATCAAACAGCTTTTATTGCTTCTCGCCCTGGTGTATTCTATGGACAATGCTCAGAAATTTGTGGTGCAAATCACAGCTTTATACCAATTGTTGTAGAAGCCGTCCCACTCAAACACTTCCAAGGATGGTCCACTTTAATACTTGAAGATGCCTCACTAAGAAGCTAAACTGGGCCATAGCGTCAGCCTTTTAAGCTGAAGAATGGTGCCTCCCAAACACCCTTAGTGACATGCCTCAGTTAAATCCTGCCCCCTGATTTGCAATTCTAGTTTTTTCTTGACTTATTTTCCTTACAGTTGTTGTTCCAAAAGTTCTTAACCACTCATTCCCCAATGAACTAACCCCCCAAAGCACCCAAATTACTAAAACAGACCCTTGAACTTGACCATGATAACTAGTTTCTTTGACCAATTTATAAGCCCTGTTTACCTGGGTGTTCCACTAATAGGACTAGCCTTTGTTCTCCCCTGACTTTTATTTCCATCCCCTGCCCCTCGTTGAATCAACAATCGGATACTCACCCTTCAAAGTTGATTCCTTAACCGCTTTACATCACAGCTCCTTTCTCCAATGAATGTGGGAGGACATAATTGAGCCCTTATTTTAGCATCATTAATAGTCTTCATTCTTTCCCTTAATATGTTAGGCTTACTTCCTTATACTTTTACCCCTACAACCCAGCTATCCCTTAATATAGGACTTGCTCTGCCCCTGTGGCTTGCCACTGTATTAATTGGCCTCCGAAATCAACCAACTGCCGCACTTGGACATCTTCTCCCAGAAGGTACCCCTGTTCCCTTAATTCCTGTCCTCATTGTCATCGAGACAATCAGCCTGTTTATTCGTCCTCTTGCACTAGGAGTTCGACTCACAGCCAATTTAACAGCAGGACACCTACTCATGCAACTAATTGCAACAGCTGCCTTTGTTCTTATCCCTATAATACCAACTGTAGCACTTCTAACAGCTATTGTTCTTCTTCTTTTAACAGTGCTAGAGGTTGCAGTTGCAATAATCCAAGCTTATGTCTTTGTATTGCTTTTAAGTCTCTACCTTCAAGAAAACGTTTAATGGCCCACCAAGCACACGCATACCACATAGTAGACCCAAGCCCTTGACCCCTTACAGGAGCAGTTGCTGCCCTGCTAATAACCTCCGGCCTTGCCATTTGATTTCACTACAACAAAATTTCACTAATAGTTCTTGGAACTATTTTACTTCTTTTAACTATGTACCAGTGATGACGAGACATTGTCCGAGAAGGAACCTATCAAGGACATCACACACCCCCTGTCCAAAAAGGCCTTCGTTATGGAATAATCTTATTCATTACATCAGAAGTGTTCTTCTTTTTAGGATTTTTCTGAGCATTCTTCCACTCTAGTCTTGCCCCCACGCCTGAAATTGGAGGATGCTGGCCCCCCACAGGAATCACTCCTCTTGACCCATTTGGTGTACCCCTTCTAAATACAGCTGTACTCCTCGCTTCTGGTGTAACAGTAACATGGGCACATCACAGCATTATAGAAGGAGAGCGAAAACAAGCAATTCAAGGACTAGCTTTAACAATTTTACTCGGCTGCTATTTTACTTTTCTTCAAGGAATAGAATACTATGAGGCCCCTTTTACAATTGCAGACGGGGTATATGGCTCAACTTTCTTTGTAGCCACTGGTTTCCACGGCTTACATGTAATTATCGGGACATCTTTCCTTGCTGTATGTCTTTTACGCCAAATTAATTACCACTTCACTATTGAACACCACTTTGGATTTGAGGCAGCAGCCTGATACTGACACTTTGTTGATGTAGTATGACTATTCCTTTACATCTCTATCTACTGATGAGGCTCATATCTTTCTAGTACTAATGTTAGTATAAGTGACTTCCAATCACCCGGTCTTGGTTGAAATCCAAGGAAAGATAATGAATTTAATTATAACAGTAATTTTTATTGCCATTGCACTTTCCACCATCCTGGCAGCTGTGTCTTTTTGACTTCCTCTGATAACACCCGACCAAGAAAAACTTTCACCATATGAATGTGGCTTTGACCCAATTGGGTCTGCACGCCTCCCTTTTTCAATGCGCTTCTTTTTAGTTGCTATTTTATTTCTACTATTTGATCTTGAAATTGCCCTTTTACTTCCCCTCCCATGAGGGGATCAACTACCCACCCCAACAGCAACCTTCTTCTGGGCAGCCCTTGTACTGGTATTACTTACTGTGGGCCTTATCTATGAATGACTACAAGGAGGCCTCGAGTGAGCTGAATAGGTAATTATTTTAATTAAAATATTTGATTTCGGCTCAAAAGCTCGTGGTTAAAATCCACAATTACCTAATGACCCCTGCACAATTCACATCCTCATTAACTTTTATTATGGCTTTAGCAGGCCTAACATTCTACCGCACGCATCTTCTCTCTGCCCTTCTTTGTCTAGAAGCTATAATACTATCTCTCTTCGTGGCCCTTGCAACATGAACAATTCATCTTGACATGGTTAACTTTTCAGCATCCCCCCTACTTCTACTAGCTTTCTCTGCCTGTGAAGCCAGTGCAGGTCTTGCCCTTTTAGTGGCCACTGCTCGCACACATGGAACAGACCACCTACAAAGTCTAAACCTCCTAAAATGCTAAAAATCCTCCTTCCAACAATTATGCTGTTGATAACAACTTGACTTTCCCCACAAAAATTTATCTGACCTGCAGCCTTAGCACACAGCCTAATTATTGCCTTAATCAGCCTGTTTTGACTCAGCAACTTTTCTGAAACAGGCTGATCCTGTATAAACCAATTTATAGCCCTAGACCCCCTTTCCTCCCCACTTTTGGTACTTACATGCTGACTTCTGCCCCTAATAATCTTAGCTAGTCAGAATCATACAGCAGCAGAGCCCGGAAACCGGCAACGAACCTATATCTCTCTACTTATTTCTCTACAAATTTTTTTAATTATAGCCTTTTCAGCCACTGAAGTAATTCTATTTTATGTCATGTTTGAGGCAACCCTAGTTCCGACCTTACTACTCATTACACGTTGAGGAAATCAAGCAGAGCGGTTAAATGCAGGAACATACTTCCTATTCTACACCTTGGCAGGCTCCCTCCCACTACTAGTTGCCCTACTTTTACTACAAAATGCTGCTGGCACACTCTCCCTCCTTACACTCCAATACACCCCTGCCTTTCCAATGCTATCCACCGCTGACAAAATCTGATGGGCGGGCTGTCTACTAGCCTTTTTAGTAAAAATGCCACTATATGGAATACATCTTTGACTCCCAAAAGCACATGTAGAAGCCCCAATTGCTGGCTCAATAGTCCTTGCCGCTGTTCTTCTAAAACTTGGAGGATATGGCATAATACGAATAATAATTATACTCGAGCCTATTACCAAGGAACTAAGCTACCCTTTTATTATTCTTGCCTTATGAGGGGTCATTATAACAGGCTCAATCTGCCTCCGGCAGACAGACCTAAAGTCCCTAATTGCCTACTCCTCTGTAGGACACATAGGTCTTGTTGCGGGAGGAATCCTTATTCAAACACCTTGAGGATTTACAGGAGCATTAATCCTTATAATCGCACACGGTCTAACCTCGTCTGCTCTTTTCTGCTTAGCCAATACAAACTATGAACGAACCCATACCCGAACTATAGTGCTTGCACGGGGAATGCAAATTGTTCTACCCCTTACCACAACATGATGATTCATTGCAAGCTTAGCAAATCTTGCACTCCCCCCTCTCCCTAATCTAATAGGGGAACTAATGATTGTCACATCCCTATTTAACTGATCTTGAGCAACTCTTGCCCTAACAGGGGGAGGAATACTAATCACAGCTGGCTACTCTCTATACATATTCCTTATAACACAACGGGGGCCCCTCCCACAACACATAATTGCACTAGAACCAGCTCATACCCGAGAACATCTCCTTATTGCCCTCCACCTTATCCCCCTCCTACTACTAGTTTCAAAACCTGAACTTATCTGAGGCTGAACATTCTGTAGGCATAGTTTAACAAAAACATTAGATTGTGATTCTAAAAACAGAGGTTAGAGTCCTCTTGCCCACCGAGAGAGGCTTGCTAGCAACGAAGACTGCTAACCCTCGTACCCTCGGTTGAATTCCGGAGCTCTTTCGAGGTGCTTTTAAAGGATAACAGCTAATCCATTGGTCTTAGGAACCAAAAACTCTTGGTGCAAATCCAAGTAAAAGCTATGCACCCTGCCCCTCTAATAATGGCTTCAAGTCTTCTAATCATTTTTTCACTACTATTTTATCCACTTTTAACAACACTCTCCCCCCAACCAAAACACCCAAACTGGGCCTCCACACAAGTAAAAACAGCAGTCAAACTTGCATTCTTTGTTAGTCTTCTGCCCCTGTTTATTTTCCTATCAGAAGGAGCAGAAACTATTATTACCAACTGGACCTGAATAAACACTCTCATTTTTGATATCAACATTAGCTTAAAATTCGACTTTTATTCTTTAATTTTTACTCCTGTCGCATTATATGTGACATGATCAATTCTTGAGTTTGCCTTATGATACATACATGCAGACCCAAATATAAACCGTTTCTTTAAGTATTTACTTACTTTTTTAATTGCAATAATTATTCTAGTTACTGCTAATAACATATTCCAAATCTTTATTGGATGAGAAGGTGTAGGAATCATATCCTTCCTTCTAATCGGATGATGATACGGCCGAGCAGATGCGAATACTGCTGCCCTCCAAGCAGTCCTCTATAATCGAGTAGGAGACATTGGCTTAATCTTTGCCATGGCCTGAATAGCTACCAGCCTCAACTCCTGAGAATTCCAACAAATTTTCTTAGCCAGTCAAGGCCTAGACCTTTCATATCCTCTACTGGGCCTAATTGTTGCTGCTACTGGAAAATCCGCACAGTTTGGACTTCACCCCTGACTTCCTTCTGCCATGGAAGGTCCCACCCCAGTCTCTGCCCTACTGCACTCAAGCACAATGGTTGTTGCAGGGATCTTCCTTCTCATCCGTATGAGCCCCCTTATAGATAATAACCCCATAATTCTTACAACCTGCCTATGTTTAGGAGCCCTTACTACACTATTTACTGCTACCTGTGCATTGACCCAAAATGACATTAAAAAGATTGTTGCTTTCTCTACATCAAGTCAGCTGGGCCTAATAATAGTTACAATTGGGCTAAACCAACCACATTTGGCATTTTTACACATTTGCACACATGCCTTTTTCAAAGCAATACTTTTCCTCTGCTCTGGGTCAATCATTCACAGCCTCAATGATGAACAAGACATCCGGAAAATGGGGGGCATACATCAGCTCACCCCCTTCACTTCTTCCTGCATAACAATTGGAAGCCTTGCATTAACAGGAACTCCTTTCCTTGCAGGATTTTTTTCAAAAGATGCAATCATTGAAGCCCTAAATACTTCCCACATTAATGCCTGAGCCCTTGTTTTAACCCTACTAGCCACTTCTTTCACTGCCATTTATAGCCTTCGTGTCATTTTCTTTGTATCCATAGGACACCCCCGTTTCAACTCTCTCTCCCCAATTAATGAAAATAACCCTCTTGTCATCAACCCTATCAAACGACTTGCCTGGGGAAGCATTATTGCCGGCCTCCTGATTACTTCTAACATTGTTTTACCTAAAACCCCAGTCATAACTATGCCCCCCATCCTTAAATTAGCTGCACTGTTAGTAACAATCCTCGGCATTCTTACAGCACTAGAGCTTGCCAATCTTACAACAAAACAATTTAAACCAACCCCTATCCTTCCTCTCCATCACTTTTCAAATATACTAGGCTTTTTCCCCGCAATTATCCACCGCCTTCCTCCTAAAATAAATCTTCTTCTTGGACAGTACATTGCTGCCCAAATGGTAGACCAAACATGACTAGAAAAATCAGGCCCCAAAGCAGTTTATTCAACCAACCTGCCCTTAATTACCACAACAAGCAATGCCCAACAAGGAATAATCAAGACCTTCCTAGCCCTGTTTTTTCTCACTTTGGCACTGGCCTTGCTTTTACTAAATCCCTAGACAGCTCGAAGAGTGCCCCGGCTTGAACCTCGACACACCTCCAAAACAACAAATAGTGTTAGCAACAGCGTTCAAGCACTAATTACAAGTATTTCACCTCCAGAAAAATATAAATCAGCCACACCTGAAATATCAGGACGACCTAATGAAAACTCCCCAGAGCTACCACTGTCCAAAGACAGTCCAACCCCTGAATAAATAAAATACCCAGTGGCCACCCCAGCCCCCAGAACATAAACCATCACTTTTCACCCCACCTCCCGACTCCCAAGAGTTTCTGGGTAAGGATCAGCTGCTAAAGCAGCTGAATAAGCAAACACAACCAACATCCCCCCAAGATAAATTAAGAACAGCACAAGGGCTAAAAAAGAGGCCCCATGCACCACTAACATCCCACAGCTTGCTCCAGCCATACATACAACACCCAAAGCAGCAAACTGAGGCCCAATATTAGAAGCCACCCCAACAGCCCCTGCCACAACCCCTGACATAAACAGAAAAACAATAAGACTCATTATTCCTGCCAGGATTTTAACCAGGACTAATGGCTTGAAAAACCACCGTTGTTATTCAACTACAGGAAACCTTGATGACAAGCCTACGAAAAACACACCCCCTACTTAAAATTGCAAATGACGCACTTGTTGACCTTCCAGCCCCATCAAACATTTCTGCATGGTGAAATTTTGGGTCCCTCCTAGGACTCTGCCTTATTGCCCAGATCCTTACAGGCTTATTTCTTGCCATACATTATACATCTGACATTGCCACAGCCTTTTCATCAGTCGCACATATTTGCCGAGATGTAAACTTTGGATGAATAATCCGTAATATGCATGCCAATGGTGCCTCTTTCTTTTTTATCTGCATTTATCTTCACATTGGCCGAGGATTATACTACGGATCCTACTTGTATAAAGAGACATGAAATATTGGTGTTGTCCTCCTCCTTTTAGTAATAATAACTGCCTTTGTAGGGTATGTTCTTCCATGGGGACAAATATCATTTTGAGGTGCAACCGTAATTACAAACCTTCTTTCTGCAGTCCCCTATGTTGGAAACACTTTAGTCCAATGGATTTGAGGGGGCTTCTCAGTAGACAATGCCACCCTAACACGGTTCTTTGCTTTTCATTTCTTGTTCCCATTTGTAATTTTGGCTGTAACTGTGCTTCACCTTCTTTTCCTGCACGAAACAGGCTCTAATAACCCGGCAGGGCTCAACTCAGATGCAGACAAAATCCCATTTCACCCATACTTTTCTTATAAAGATCTCCTAGGATTCGCCATTATATTACTAGCCCTTACAACTCTTGCTCTATTTTCTCCTAACTATTTAGGAGACCCAGACAACTTTACACCAGCAAATCCACTTGTTACACCCCCACACATTAAGCCAGAGTGATATTTCCTGTTTGCTTATGCCATTCTTCGATCGATTCCAAACAAACTAGGAGGAGTACTAGCCCTGCTAGCCTCAATTCTAGTGTTAATACTAGTCCCCTTCCTCCACACCTCCAAACAACGAAGTTTAACCTTTCGGCCCATCTCCCAGTTCATCTTCTGAGCTCTCGTTGCAGATGTGATTATTCTAACATGAATTGGGGGAATGCCAGTAGAACACCCCTATATTATTATTGGACAAATTGCGTCTGTACTATACTTCTCAATCTTCTTAGGCTTTTTCCCACTAGCCGGGTGGCTAGAAAACAAACTTCTACAAACAGCATGCATCTGTAGCTCAGCACCAGAGCGCCGGTCTTGTAAGCCGGCCGCCGGAGGTTAAAATCCTCCCAGCTGCTCAAAGAAGAGAGATTTTAACTCTCACCCCTAGCTCCCAAAGCTAGCATTCTAAATTTAACTATTCTTTGAATTGTACATATATGTATTAACACCATATATTTATATCAAACATATCAATAATGTATTAGGACATAGCTATGTATAATCCACATTAATAGGATTTGTCCATTCATTCATCACCATTCTTTCAAGGTATACAAATTGCATAAAATCAAGAATAACAAAACTGCATACTAATAGAAATTACCCAACTAACTATCCTCACACCAAGCTAAGACCTAACACTCAGTTTTTAGTACTCATATATACCAAGAATCACCTTCTCTACATCTAAAAATCAATTGCAGACAAGGAAGACATCTTAGTCAAGCAGAGTACCTTCGTTTAACGATAGTGAGGGACAATTATTCGTGGGGGTAGCTCAGCTATGAACTATTACTGGCATTTGGTTCCTATTTCAGGGCCATTAATTGATATTATTCCCCATTCTTTCCTTGACCCTGGCATAAGTTGTTGGTGGAGTACTAAGTTAAACCGTGACCCCACATGCCGGGCGTTCACTCTAATGGGCATGGTTATTTTTTTCTGTTTTCCTTTCATCTGGCATTTCACAGTGCAGCGCTAAGGCTAGCTGACAAGGTTGTACATTTCCTTGATTGAAAGGTTAAATTTGAGTGATGAAAAGATTTTTATAGAAGCATTGCATAACTGATTTCATGAGCATAAATAGTTAGTGATTACTCCTAAGATAACTAAGATATGCCCCCTTCGGTTTTTGCGGGTAAAACCCCCCTACCCCCCTAAACTCGTAAACTACTATTTATCCTGAAAACCCCCCGGGAAACAGGAAAGTCTCGAGCTGGGTATTTATTGCTCCAAAAACGCATCTATTTACATTATTAAAATAATATTTTT